TGAATTATAAATTTTCCCAAAAATAAGACTCATTCACTCCCGCTCATTTCGTAGTTTGTTTGTTATTGGGCCAAATACGAATAAAAGTGAAAAAGCCAAAGAGACACAGTGAGAGGTACTAAAGACCACCTACAGGGTATGAGCCCATTAGACTTATTTATCCTATCTCACTTAATAAGCTCATCAGTATACAAACACAAATAAGAATAATCAAACTACATCTACAAAGTGTCAGTATAAGATAGCAAACTCATAAGACAAATGATGATTAAAATTAACTTGATAAGATAAAATACGATATAAATTAAATAACAAGTAACAAGTACCTAAAAAAACATGTAAACCATGAAAACCAGTAGCTACATAAAATACTCTACCTACAATTCCATCAGCAATAGAGAAAGAAGCTCTTTTATATTCAAATAATTGAATAGCAGTAAATAAAATAGCTAAACCAATAGTAATAACTAAACCACAAACACAATCCTTATTACACAATAAAGCATAATGTGATCAGGTCACAGTTACACCACTACTTAATAAAATAATAGTATTTAACAAAGGAACTCCAAAAGGATTAACCAATTGCAAACCTATAGCAGATCATGTCATACCCAACTCATGAGCAGGAACTAAAGCAGCATCAAAGAATGTTCAAAAAATACCAAAAAAAAACATAAACTCACTAAAAATAAATAATAAACAACCAAATTTAAAACCATCTATTACAAACATATTATGATAACCACTTTGACCTTCTATACAAACATCTTTTGCTCAAAGTAATCCAATAAAAAAACAAGAAAATAAACAAAACAATAAACCTTTGTACAAACCTCAAGCAAATCAAACTACTAAAGAAGTAGTAAGACCTAAAACAGATATAGATATTAAGAAAGGATAACTAGAAAGAGAAAGAATATGAAAATTATGGAAAACAAGTGGGAGAAATAGAAAATTTTGCCACAAAGCTAACCCACCAAATTACTCTATAACAGCACTAAGCACCCATTGCTTAAAACATTCAGGAGTTGTAACCTCCAAAGCAATAGGCATAAATCTATGATTAGCACCACAAATTTCACTACACTGACCATAAAACACACCAACCATAGGAAAATAATAATTAACTGTAGAAAGAACACCAGCTATAGCATCCAATTTAATTGCAAATCTTGGTAAAGCTCAAGAATGAATTACATCAGCAGATGTAACACAAAAACGAACATTAGTATCAACAGGAACAATACAACGATTATCAACTTCTAACAAACGAGGCTCACCTAGTTTTAATGAATCAATTGGTTTCATATATGAATCAAATTCCAAACCTTCAATATCAGAATACTCATATGATCAATATCACTGATGACCAGTAACTTTAATAGTTAAAACACTATCATGAGCCATCAAACCATAATAATAAAGAATAGATAAAGAAGGAATCATTTGTAAAAACAAAATCATAGTAGGAATAATACTACATAACAATTCACCTAACTGATACTCAATTTTATGAGATTTAAAATAATATTTATTAAAAATCAAATAAACAATTATTCTAGCAACAAAAACTAAAACACCTAAAAGCAAACTACAATTAAAATTATGAAATCAATCTATATAACTAGCAAACAAACTATTTATCATAGGCATAGCATAACCCTGGAAATAATTAAAAATCTGAGGATAAAACCTTCTGATTAACAGTCAGCTATTCTATACTTAAACTAATCCCCAAATCCTTAACTCTAAAATAGATCTCTGATTGATAAGAATGACCGAAAACAATATTACACAACATATGCTCAGGACTATTATTATAGAAATAATCAACCAAGCTTAGACGATAAGACATAAACCTTTCAATTAAAACATAAACAAACAAGAACAAAGCAAATATACTAATCATACTTCCATAACTACTAATCACATTTCAAACAGCAAATACATCTGGATAATCAACATATTTACGAGGAAAACCATGTAAACCAGCAAAATGTAACGGGAAGAAAGTTAAATTTACACCAATAAAAAACAAGAAAAACACACAACATATCATTATTTTATCATAAACAAAACCAGTAATTGTACTTCATCACAAAGAAGCAGCACAAAACAAACCAAACACTGCACCCAAACTTAAAACATAATGAAAATGACTAACTACATAATAAGTATCATGTAAAACAATATCAATCCTACTATTAGATAACATAACACCAGTTATACCACCTATGGTAAACAAAAAAATAAACCCAATAACCCACAATAAAACAGGTTGGAAAGTTAATTTTCTACCAAATAAAGTAGCCAATCAACTAAACACCTTAACACCAGTAGGTACAGCAATAATTATAGTAGCAGCAGTAAAATACGCACGAGAATCTAAATCTATACCAACAGTATACATATGATGAGCCCAAACAACACAACCAATTAAACCAATACTTAAAATAGCATAAATCATACCTAAAGTACCAAACACCTCCTTTTTACCAGTTAAATACAAAGTACTTTGACTAATAATACCAAAAGCAGGTAAAATTAAAATATAAACCTCAGGATGACCAAAGAATCAAAACAAATGCTGATAAATCAAAGGATTACCACCAGCACTAGGGTCAAAGAAAGAAGTATTAAAATTACGATCAGTTAATAACATTGTAATAGCACCAGCTAAAACAGGAAGAGAAAGAATCAACAAAAAAACAGTAACAAATACAGTTCAAACAAATAAACTCATATGCTCCAACCTAATAGAAGAACTACGAAGATTCTTCGTAGTACACATAAAATTAATCCCACCTAAAATAGAACTAATACCAGCACAATGTAAAGCAAAAATAGCTAAATCAACCCTTCTACCAGGATGACCTATAGTAGAAAGAGGAGGATAAACAGTTCAACTAGTACCACAACCAGAGTCTACAAAAGCAGAAACCAAAATCAAAATTAAAGAAGTAGGTAATAATCAAAAACTAATATTATTTAAACGAGGAAATCTCATATCAGGAGCACCTAACATCAAAGGAACCATTCAATTACCAAAACCACCAATCATAGCAGGCATAACCATAAAAAAAATCATCAAAATAGCATGAGCAGTTAAAATAGAATTATACAACTGACCATCACCTAAAAAAAAACCAGGTTTACTCAACTCCATACGAATCAACATAGATAGAGCAGAACCAACCATACCACACCAAAGACCAAAAATTAAATATAAAGTACCAATATCCTTATGATTAGTAGACTCAAATCAATAAGAAACACCACTATAATATTTTTTAACATTATTATTAAGAACAATAGTAGATATTCATCTTTGGGACCTAAACCCAACATATTATATTATACTAAATCTACCTATAGATTTCCTAAAAATAAGACTCATTCACTCCCGCTCATTTCGTAGTTTGTTTGTTATTGGGCCAAATACGAATAAAAGTGAAAAAGCCAAAGAGACACAGTGAGAGGTACTAAAGACCACCTACAGGGTATGAGCCCATTAGACTTATTTATCCTATCTCACTAAACAAATAAAAACAATAAAAACACAATAAATACTACAGAATTAATATAAGAACTTATATACTTTACACTACCACTTCCTAACACAGAGAAGAAACTTAAGGCCTTTAGATTTAAAGAATTTAAAAACATATCAACCGTCTTTATATTAATATATGGTAAAATACATTGAGAAACACGAGGAAAATAATCACCTAAAAATTTAAAAGCTAACTCATATGAAACAAATTTAAATCTAACATAAAAACACAAAAAAGCCAAACACAAATAAATTAAAGGAGTATAAAAATCTAAATATAAAAAAAAAGTTGGAATACAAAGTATATTAATATTGAGTCATCACATAAAACAAATAGATATAAAAACCAAAACTAAACTAACAAAATTCATAATTAATCTATCTCTATAATGAAAAACAGGATTAGTAGATGTATTAAATAAACTAGATCACAAACGATAACTATAACAAAACGTTAAAAACACAGAAACAAAAAACATAATAGCAAAGAACACAGAATAAGTATTGCTAAAAAACATTTCTAAAATTAAATCTTTACTTACAGAACCACTAGTAAAAAACAAACCACACAAACAAAACAAAGTTACTAACAACTGTAATTGAATAAAATGTGGTAAAGAACCTATACCATTATAATTACGACTATCCTGCTGACCAAAAGAACAATGAATAATATAACCAACTTGTATAAACAAACAACTTTTAAATAATGCATGACTTAATAAATGAATTAAAGCAATATAATTTAAACCTAAACCCAAAGTCAATATAGAAAACCCTATTTGAGATAAAGTTCTAAGAGCTACAACTTTCTTTAAATCAGCTTCAACCAAAGCTGAGATAGAACTAAAAAACATAGTAAATAAACCAATTCAACACAAAATACTTTGAACTTGAACAGATAAATTAATAAGATTAAAATTTATTAATAAAACTAAACCAGCAGTAACCAAAGTCCTACTATGAACCAAAGCACTAACAGGAGTAGGAGCACTTATTGCCTTAGGCAATCATCCTCTAAAAGGAAATTGAGCACTTTTAGTAAAAGCAGCCAAAAGCAAAAATAAAATAGAATAAGAACTAACTAAAGAAAAACTAAAAAAATAATAACCACTAAAAAATGCTATGGCAAAAAACATAAAAATAAAATAATCACCCAAACGATTAGTTAAAACAGTATTTATAGCCCCAGAACACCTATCTCAATTATTATAAAACAAAACAAGAAAAAAACTAGAAACACCCAACAAATCCCAACAAACCATTATAGTAAACATACTATTAGCAAAAATCAAACCAAACATCCTTCCAATAAAAATTAATAAAACCATTATATAATAATAAAAATTAATCTCACCATTTATATAATAAAGAGAATAATAAAGAACACTAATACTAACCAACAATAAAATAACAGAAAACAACAAATTACCAAAACTAAAATTTAACTTTAAACCCAAAAACCCCCAATCAAATAGAAAAACACCTAACTTAATATGCGGTAATAACAAAAATAATAAAAGCAAAAAAACTATAAAAAACCTAACACATACAACATATAAAATAAAAAGGATATAACTTATATAATATAACAATAATAATTTAACCTTTTTCCAATTTAACTAAAACATTAAACCAAATCAAAACACATTAAAACACATAACTAATAAAGGGAAAGCATAATAAATTCTTCAAGAAGAAAAATAATAATAACTCTTTCCTATAAACGAACTAACAACTAAATAAACAGAATAATAAAAAGAAGCCAAAAAATAAACAAAAAAAACTAAAAAGAAACCACTAAACAATAAATACATATTACTAAAAACTATAAACTCAGAAATAAAAGACAATCTAGGGGGAATACCACAATTAGACAACATACAAACAGCAAAAGCAATAGAAAAAAACAAACTAGAATTCATAAAACTATTAAAATAATAAACTATACGAGTACCAGCAGAAGAATAAAACTCACCAATAATATAAAATATTAAAGTAGAAGTATAACCATGTGCAACTATTATAATCAAAGAAGCAGTCTTACCTGATATACTCATAAACAATAAAGCACACAACACAAATCTTATATGAGTAATAGAAGAATAAGCAGCCATAGCTTTAACATCACTCTGAAAAATACAACTAAAAGCAGCTAAAACCATACCTAAAAAAGCAATTAAAAAATAAAAATTAAGATGACAATAAGACAAACACTTCATAACACGAATAAAACCAACTGTACCCAACTTCAACAACAAACCAGCCAACAACATAGAAGCAGTGGTAGGAGCCTCTACATGAGCCTTAGGCAACCAAAGATGTAAAAAAAACACAGGAAACTTCATTAAAAAAGTCAAACTAAGAACAAAAACAACCTCCCAAGACAAAACTATATCAAAATAAACCAATATAAAACTAAAATCCATATTCAAATAAACAAATAAAAAAGGAAAAGAACAAAAAGAAGCATACAATAAAAGATAATAAAAAGAATTAAGCTTCTCAATCTGATAACCATAACCTAAAATCATAATTAAAATAGGAAACATAGACAACTCAAAAAGAACATAAAACATTAAAACATTACCAGGAATAAAAAACAAAATACTAATAAAAACCAAAGCTTGAGATAAATACAACATACCACGACTTTTTTCTTTAAAAAGAATTAAACCCATAATAAACATCGACATAAGCATCATAACAACAAAAACCTGAGAATCAACAAAAAAAAACAGACCATGTCAACTAAAATTATTTATAGCACCAAGACAAAACAATAAAAGAAAAAAAAAAAATAAATGAAAATTTCGGAAAAAACACAAAGATAATAACAAAAAATCTATGATTAAAGCTTATCTACCTTTCCATTGACAGTGAAATATACTAAATTATACTAAAGCTTTATAGATTTTCCCAAAAATAAAACTCATTCACTCCCGCTCATTTCGTAGTTTGTTTGTTATTGGGCCAAATACGAATAAAAGTGAAAAAGCCAAAGAGACACAGTGAGAGGTACTAAAGACCACCTACAGGGTATGAGCCCATTAGACTTATTTATCCTATCTCACTATATTTTAGAAAAGACAATTATCATTACCATAGAACTTAATAAGAGTAACTATTAACACTAAACCTAAAACTCTAGAGACCACACTCATACATAATACAATAAAAAATCCTATTGCACTAAACAAATAACCAAGAATAAAAAAAACATTCATTACTAAAAACTCAATACCAATTAAAACAAAAATAAAACGATTACCCTTATACCAAAAAGTTAATAAACTAAAAAAAAAGTATAATAAAACAAGAGTTTATAACCTCATCGTTGTAAGCGATATATTCTGAATAAACTAAAACTCTTCTTCACTCATTATATCAAAATATGTAAAACTGAAAAAACAATTTCACATAAATGTCTATAATTAAGGCGTATATCTTTTCAGACCGCAACTGAACATAGTAATATCTATTTAACACCTACTATTTAAAAATATAATAGGTTAACCAATTATAAAACAGTATAATTCCAACACAAATAAAATATAAACAAGAAAAAACAACTCTTAAAGTATCAAAAGGAGCTTCAACTTGACACTGACCTAATCAACTTAAAATAATGCAAACAAATAAGAAATTAAAAACCATAAATTTATTTAGATTAGATAGAACAGAAGTATAATTCTTAATAAAAGCAAACCTAAAGAATACACAAATACTAGCCAACAAACATACAACCCCCAGAACTTTATTAGGAATAGCACGCAAGATAGCATAAGCAAATAAGAAATATCATTCAGGAACAATATGAACAGGACTAGTTATAGGATCAGCTTGAATATACATCTCAGGGTCACTAAAAAAATATGGGAAAAATAAAACAAACGAAATAAAAACTATAAAAAAAATAATATTATAACCATCCTTAGCAAAATAATAAGGATAAAAATTAATTTTATCATAATCACCATGACAGTATAAACTAGAAGTACTTCCAGTCCTATGTAAACACACTAAATGAGCTATAATTAAAACAAATAATAACCATGGCAATAAATAATGCAAAATACATAAGAACTTTAAAGTAGCACTACCAACGGAAAAACCACTTCAAACTCATATAACCAAAGAATTTCCAATATAAGGAATTACACTCAATAAACTAGTGATAACAACAGCAGCCCAAAATCTTATTTGAGCTCAAACCAAAACATAACCCATAAAAGAAACACCTATAACCACTAAAAACATAACTAAACCAGTAACCCATACACCAGACAAACGATAACTAGACATAAACAAACCTTTAAAAAAATGCAAATATAAAAAAATAAAAAACAAACTAGCCCCATTTATGTGTATAATACGAAAAAATCAACCATAATTAACTTCATACATAATATACTGAACAGAATCAAAAGCCAAATTACTATCAGCCACATAATACATAGCCAAACAAAAACCTGTGAATACTTGTATTGTTAGAATTATACCAAGCATACTACCAAAATTCCAATAAATAGTAAGAGACTTACTAGCAGGTAAATTAATAAGAGATTCTTTAAAATATTGAAAAACAACGGATATAAATTTTCAGTTTTGAAGACCGATAGTTTAAACTTAACTTAAATCCGCTAATCCTTGTTGCCTCTCGATTGGAAGTCGAGCATACTTAATTATACTAAAGGATCTGACGTTTCTCTCCCTCTCCTATATCATAATACAATTAACAATAAAAACAGACATAACAATATAAATAATATACATAAACAAATTAAAATGCAAACCAACAACAAATAAACAATTTAAAAATATAACAACATAAAAATTCAATATTTACGGTACTTTAACAAACAAACCAACATAATAAAAATATAAGCTACTACATCAATAGGTTCAACAGCTGCTACAAACCTTATTATTACAAGTAATATATTCTAAATATAAACTAAAGCAGCAATAAAAAGATTTATTAAAATAGTATAATACTTTAGTGAAATTCCTTTCGTACTAATCATACTATAATTAAGCAATACTCAAGATAAACAATTCTGACTTACGTCGAATTAAACTAATATCACGTCCCACTATCTCATAGAAGAACAGTCTGAATTACCAAGCCTTATTCTTTCCTGGTACGTGGAGATACAACATCGATGTAAAACTTACCCTAACATAAGGACTGCATCAGGTATGAATTTCTGTTAACTCCGAAGTAACTCTTTATTATGAAAACAGGAAAAAAATGATTATATAATTAACTTCCCTAGTGAACTTATCATACAAACATATGAATATATGACAATAGAGTTTCCGAAGACTTATCTTTGTAATACTGCACCCATCATTTCTTAGATGGATAATAAGTTCGATAAAAAAAAAGAAAGAACACTAACCAAACCTTCATTCATACTGGAATCCAATAAAGAAACAAATGATTTTGCTACCTTAATGACCTCACGCTAAGTCTGCCATTGATACCTAAATACATCGGGCAGAAGTCAGGTATACTAGATACCCTAAGTCTTTAATAAACATTTGATCTCGCTTCTGAGTTCTCTTATTATATTTCAAACACCTACATAATTTAACAAATCTACTAATTTGGAGATAATTTATACTATAATGCTTTATAGTATATAAATAAAAATAGAACCTAAACCCCGGTATAGTTGTAACACTAGTAACATAGATACTACTAACCCTGAACACCGAAACATGGTAAAACTAAAGTTACAATTTTCTAGTATATATAAAAAAAACTGATATCTCATAGGACGATATTTCAGCACCATATCTGTTAAAAGTTAATTTGTAACATTAACACAAAACAGACATCTTACCCTATGTTTCAATATTACACTGCTGTGTAAATTTTCCTCCAATGGGATGCAATCCCAATATATATACAACATTACAAATTTAACCAGTGGTCTACGCCATAATCGAATTAAAAGTTCGATGCTTTAAACTTAAGCTAACCGGTCAAACTACTCATTTAAATAAAATTGAACCAAACGAGCAAAAATATAACTTTGAATAACTAAAACACAACACTCCATAGAAATCAAAAAAACATAACCAATAATAAACCAAGGAGAAACAAATGTAATCAATCAATACATAACCTGTATTAAAATATGACCAACTAAAACATTAGCAGTTAAACGAACAGTTAAAGCAAGAGGACGACTAAATTCACTAATCAACTCAATAGGAATCATAAAAAAATTCTTTAACCAACTTGAACCCTTAGGATACAAATATAAAGAAAAACGCTCCCTAGAAATAAACGTTAAAAAAGCGGTCATTCAAGCTAACAAACTAAAAACCAAAGTAAATTCAGCCATTCTAAAAAATGGAAAACTATAAGGTAAAAACCCACCAAGAGTAAAAACAAGCAAAGTAATAAATAAGAAAGTAGTCAATCAATAACTATTAGGCTTATTTTTATCAAAATCAAATAATGTCTTCAAAGACATTATAAAAGCCTCTATGGCAAAACCAATAGTTCTATAATTTATACAAAACACAAATTGTATAATAAACAGAAATAAAAACAAATCTAAAAAAGTAAAATGTCTAATTCAGTGAACCAATCTTAGTAATCCAAATACTATATTTTAAATTAAACTACTCACTGCAATGGTTTCAACTTTCTGGACCAAAACCAAATGTTCTACTTAAACTAAAACCATAAAATAAAAAAATCAAATCAAGGGCAATCAACCTTCAGTTTTACAGACCGCTGTTCTATAATTAAACTAAGCCCCTTGGTACCCATACTATTCTTAGCTTCTTCAGAGCCATATTTTAAATATAAACTAACTGGGTTAATTAAACAGCCCAATATAACTTACCATACCACCATTCTATATAAAAACCAACACCAATAAACAAAATCAACAACAAAAAAGTAAACAAAGAATTAACATCAGAAACCAAAATACCAATAAACATCACCACCTCTAGATCAAACAAAACAAACATTAACATAATAATAAAAAAATGAATTCTAAAAGAATTTTGAACCTTACCAACAGTAGCAAAACCACATTCAAAAGCACTAACCTTATTAGAATTAGTAACCTTACGACTAATTAAAAAATTAACAAAATAAAACAAAACAACAAAAAAAATAGAAAAAAAAACAACCAAATTAATAACAAAAATAAGCTCCAAATACCTCCTGTGCCACAAACAGACATACTAAAAATTATACTAAAGAGCTAAGGCTACGGTTTAACAAACCTAATCCGGATTTCAAATCCAGACCATATATAACCCCCTACTAGGTACAGATTCCCCTACACCTACTTTACTACAACTTACTCCCCTGTGGGCAATTGATGGATGATTTGTACCCACCCCAGGTATTCTTCAAGCACCCATTAAAAGCACTTTACTGTCCTTTACAACTTCATATCCAAATCTCTCCAGATACTCCGAACTAAATCGCCCTCCGGCACTGTAGCCCAAATTACACACTCAAACATAAACCAGGTATTTATCTGTCCTATTAGAGAACTATCTATTGCGAACACACCGTTAAGAAGGATCTTTGACGAACATACATGCGACTAAAGTTCAAGCTGATAACGAGGGTTCTCGATTACTACTCAAGCTCCAAGGATAATTTAGGGTGCTCCCAATATAATTCCGGTTTAAATATTACTTTACTCCCGAAATCTTATTAATTTAGAATAACCGGGTACTAATCCGGGTCTATTATCTAATCTTATCTCCCAAGTCAGAGCCACAAAAAAACTACACATTGTACTGAATAGTTATAAAATCAGGTTACGATAATTTTAGATTGTAATCATGGGAATTACACATTTAAAGTATAAGTTTAGAGAGTCTATCCGATCTTTCTGGTACACTCTTTTAGCAAACAATATATCTACCGGGATTGAATATCATTGTCCACTCTGTGAATGCAAATTACATAACACTATTTTATCTTGATTGGAGCCATTATCAAACTCAGTTGGGCCTTAAGCCGATAAGGTAAATCTACCTCCTCATTGAAAGCGAGACATACTAAATTATACTATTACCTCACTTTCAGGGAAAACCCTGAAAAAGAAAAAAAAAGAATAGAAAAAACAAATAACAAAAATAGAGAATTTTAACCCTCTGAATGCAAGTCAGAAATACTAAATTATACTAATTCCCTAAAATACCGAATCCTACCAGAGGAACTCCACCATATCAAAGTGGTATAATAAATTTTACTAATCCGGATAAATTAAACAAACAAACATTAAAGGATAACAAACTCAATATCAATAACTACGAGTCTTAAAACTATCGAAATAAAACTTAGTACTCATATTTACCAACCAAAAACCCAAACTAATCATTGATAAAAACATAGAAAAAAGAACTAAAAGAATTAAAAAAGAAGAATAATTAAAAACAGAAACTAAAGAAAAAAACTTAATAAAAAAAGTAATACTAAAAGGAATATTTAAAAAAACCAAAACAGTCTCTCAATTATAATGATCAAAAGACTTTGAACTAGAAAAATCTAATAAAAAAAAGAAAAAAACAACATAAACAACACTAAACAACAAACCAGAAAACAAACTAAAAGCTATAATCAACATCAACCAATTAAAAGACTCAGTAGAAGACAAAACCATTATATTCTTATAAGACTTAATAAAAAACAACTGAAAATAACAAAACAAAATACCAAAAACCAAAACATAAATAAAAATAGAACTCAACAAATACTGAACAACAGGAACAAAAGGCAACTTCTGAAGAGTCAAAAACCACATAACACCAAAACCAGAAATATTATTGGTAACCCTAAAAACCCAAAAATGAAAAGGAGCAACACCAGCCTTTATCAACAAAATAACAAACTGAATACTCCTAAAACTAATCAACAAAAAACAAAAACCCAAAACCTCCTGAACAATAAAATAATTAATTATACTAGTACGACTACCCTGATTAATAAAAATAAACCCCAAAGTTATTAACAAAAAAACAACCCACCAAACAACAACATTAGAAGTAAACAAATTAACTAAAAACAAAATAAAAAAATAAAAACCCATTAAATAAATAAAAACAAGTGGACGAGTTATTAGCTCTAAACAAGTTTAGAAGACCTGCCCATATATCCACCAGTTGGAGATAAATCTTCTGCGCTTAAAACAAATGCATTATATTATGCTACACCAACAAAACATACGAAGAGCACCCTTAAAATTAAGAATCAAACTAATCATATTTATAAAAATAATCAAAACACTAACAATAAAAACAAATCAAGTAAAATACACATTATAATACAAACTATTTAACATCATAATACTAAAATCATAATTCATATAACAAGTAATACAACAAAGAATAAAAACAAAAACAACCTTACCAAAACCAGGACTAACATACAAATAATTACAAAGACTAGAAAAGTAAACCATAATAACAAAAATCCCACTTAAAAACAACATACAAACAAAATAAGAATACCAAGTATGCATAGAAAAACTAAGAACAGGAAGCATAGAAATCATACTCAAAACTAATAAAAGAGAAGACTTCAAAGGATCAACATTAAAATAACTTATCCCACAAACAAAAACACTAATAACCAACCAATATCACATATGATGAACAAGACTCTTATCCCTTCGATCTGCAATCGAACATACTAAATATACTAAGAATCTTATAAACATATAATCACAATATATATTGGGCCCTCCCAACGTTCTTCACTCCTGTCCCCCGTGACTCCACTTCTCACCGCACCCTGCTCATCGTTCATCGCTGTCGCTTCGACTTAGCTCCGCTTATCGCGAATCTCTCTTCACTGACGGGGGGTGCTTGAGCTGGTCGGGCCCAATAACAAACAAACTAAATATTATTAATCTTTTCTTCTAATAAATATATTCATAATATATTTAAACAACAGAACTAATTTTCTTTCAAAATTTTTTTTTTAATTTTAAAAAGAATATGAAATCAAATTAAAAACACAAAAAATCGCAAAAAAAAAAAGAAAAATTTTCCTACTAATTTAACAAAGAATAAACAAAACAATTAAACCAAAAAATAAAGAAACTGAAATACAATAAAACATCACATATAAAAGGTTTATATTACTGATAAAAACCTAAAAAAACAACATTACATAAAAAAACAATAAAATTAAAGAAATAGGTAACATAGTAAATCAAAAAAAACCTATCATCATATCATAACGATAACGAGGAAAAGCTGCACGAATAAAAATAACAATCCTAAAAAACAAATATCTAAAAAAAAGATAACCACCACAAAACAAATAAGCAAACAATACACTAAAAAAAATTAAAGCACCATACTCACTCAAAAACAATAAAACAAAAGCAACACTAGAATACTCAGTATTAAAACCACTAACCAATTCACTTTCACCCTCAGCAAAATCAAAAGGAGCACGATTTAATTCAGCCAAAACCATAATCAAAAATGGAAGCAAAAGAATAACTAAACTTAAACTAAAATAGCTAGTAAAAGCAAAAGTCTGCAAATGAACAATAATACAAAGCATAAACAAAGCAAAAGCAATCTCAAAAGAAATAGACTGACTACTAGCACGAATAGCACCAAGCATAGAATACTTCGATTTAGAAACAATACCACTTATAAGACCCCCATAAACAGAAAAACCAATTAAACACAAAAAAAACAAAACAGAATACTCAAAAGAAATAAACTCATATAAATAAGGAAGAGTCAACCACTCAAGATACATAACTCCAAAAGACATACCAGGAACCAACAAAAACAAAACAGGAGAAGCATTAACAGGAATAACCTGCTCTTTCTTTAACAACTTAACACCATCCATTACAGCCTGTAAAGTACCTATAAAAGTAACTTTAGTAGGACCCATACGATTCTGACTACCACCCAACAAATGACGCTCATACAAAGTAACAAAAGCAATAGCCTGCATAATAAAAAACATCATCAACAATAAACAAACTAACATAAATAAAACACAGGATAAAAAATTTATAAAAATAATTCCAAAAAGGATAAACCC